ATGTGCTCTACATGATTTTGTTTTTTAAGTTCATAGTACTATAAATAGTTCTTATTACACATTATATAATATTATGAATTTTATCATAGTGTAATATACTATATTATAACACTATATACGTAAACAGTGGTGCGTGTATCGGCCGACCATATTGCAGTGTCGGTCTATCACATTATAATATTGTAATTGCACTGCGACGTGATGTGTAATATTATGTGTGCGGTGGTTTAACCTGCCCCCTCAGATTGCAGTGTCGGTCTATTGCATTATAATATTGTAATTGCACTGCGACGTGATGTGTAATATTATATGTATAGTGGTTGTTGGTGAGAGGTGCGGCAATTCTAAGTTTAGGGGGGTGGGGGGGTATAAATTAAATAACCAGGGGGTCGTAGATAAAGGGTATTGTTGAATAAGAACATTATGTCCATGACATAATTATATGTAATCAATATGACATGTAAATAAGAATTAATTAATATTTATTTAAACCATCGCTGCGTTAAGATGTGAACTGCCACTGTATGGGGTGCTTACACTCTGAGATGCCAAGTAAAGACAAAATAAAAAAAATACTCTATGCATACTGAAAATGAGTGGCAACATGCGGGGTTCGTTAACCTAATGGTTAAAGAAATCAAAAATGCGCATGAATGCATTAAATGTTGAATTACTTTTTATGGACCTGAAATACTAACCAAATGTCAGTAATAATTCAATTTATGTTACCTACAGTTAATGTCTTCTCATAGTTATGTTAGTGTTTTAATGTAACATTATGGTGATCTCTCACTACCCATATATAAATGTACATCATAATTATTTATTACGTAAATAATATCAATGGAACCGTACATAAATTCACGAGCAACCATTTAAGGATGTTCAAGACACACATTATATATGACTGGCCACTTCATGAAAACAAGGAATAGTTACATTAGAAGAATATTAGCTTTGGGAGCTAAAGGTTTGGGTTAAAATCCCTTTTCTTTGAGGAAGTGGCGCTAGGGGGGATTTCAACCTCCGTCAACCGAATTACAAAATCGGTGCTCTATCGGGCTGAGCTACTAGCGCAATGTCATTGCAGAGCTTTGTTTTCCGCGAGACTTGTCATTGGGATAATGACTAGGAATAGGGCAAAATAGACAAGGGAGGCGCTCTGTCCAATGATAATGAATGGTGGCTCGACGGGTATTCCCCCAATTCAGGTGAGGATAGCAACGTCTGCGACCAGGGCTCAGAAGAGGAATTGGGTGAAGGGCCGGAAAATTAGGCTTCGTTGCTTCGAGGTGTGTAAGATGGGAACTACCATAAGTACTAGGATTGAAGCAAGTAGGGCAAGAACTCCTCCGAGTTTATTTGGAATTGATCGAAGGATCGCGTATGCAAATAAGAAGTATCATTCAGGCTTAATATGAGGGGGAGTAACTAGGGGGTTTGCAGGGGTAAAATTATCCGGGTCTCCAAGTAAGTTAGGAGAAAATAGTGCCAGGGAGGTGAGGGCGGCAATAATTAATGCAAAGCCCAGGAGGTCTTTGTATGAAAAGTAAGGGTGAAATGAGACTTTATCTGTGTCTGAGTTCAGCCCTAAGGGGTTATTAGACCCTGTCTGATGAAGGAACAGTAGGTGGACAAGTGTTATAGCCGCGATAATAAAGGGAAGAAGGAAGTGGAATGCGAAGAAGCGTGTTAGGGTGGCATTATCTACTGAAAAGCCCCCTCAAATTCATTGTACTAGTGTACTTCCTACATAGGGAACGGCGGAGAGGAGGTTCGTAATTACGGTTGCCCCTCAAAATGACATTTGACCTCAAGGTAAGACATAACCCACGAAGGCAGTTATTATGACTAAGAGTAGGAGGATAACCCCAATATTTCATGTTTCTTTATAGAGGTAAGAGCCATAGTAGAGGCCACGTCCAATGTGAAGGTAAATGCAGATGAAGAAAAAGGATGCACCATTAGCGTGTATATTACGGATTAGTCACCCGTAATTTACGTCTCGGCAGATGTGTGCAACGGATGAGAAGGCTGTGGTGATGTCTGAGGTATAGTGTATTGCGAGGAATAGTCCTGTGAGGATCTGTGTAATAAGGCACAAGCCTAGAAGGGAGCCGAAGTTCCATCAGATCGAGATATTTGATGGTGCTGGGAGGTCAACTAAGGCGTTGTTTGCAATTTTAAGTAGGGGGTGGGTTTTGCGGAGGCTTGACATTAGTGGTTCCTGTAGTTGAATAACAACGGTGGTTTTTCAAGTCATTAGTTCTGGTTAAAATCCTGATGGGAACTATGCTAGTTATAAACTTATTGCTCATTAGTTTGGTCTCGGCTTTAGCCGCTGTTGCCTCCCACCCCTCTCCGCATTTTGGTGCATTAGGGTTGGTTGTAGCAGCAGCAGTTGGATGTTGGGTTTTAGTATTAAATGGGGGACTATTTCTATCTTTGGTTTTATTCCTAATTTACTTAGGGGGGATGCTCGTGGTTTTTGTGTACTCAACGGCTTTGGCTGCTGAGCCCTACCCAAAAAGTTTAGGGCATCGATCTGTACTAGCAAATGTATTATCTTACATTGCTGTAGCCTGCTTGATTTGCGTCTCTCTTTATGAAACTTGGTTTAGTGACTCTTGATTGGTGGCTGACGAGTTTGATGAGCTTGCGGCTGCTCGGGGGGATATTGAAGGGGTGGCTATGTTATATTCTTTCGGTGGGGAGATATTGCTTGTTGGTGGATATGCTCTGTTTCTAGCTTTGTTAGCTGCTTTAGAGTTAACGCGTGGGGTAAGTCGGGGTGCAGTTCGAGCCCTTTAAATAAGGAAGATCAATGTAGTGAGGGAGAGTGTCAGGAAGAAAAGTATTAGGTAGGTCTTGATTATCCCTTGTTGGATATTACTTGTTGTTGTAATTAAGGGCATGTTGAGTGCAGAGATAGCTTTTGGGCCTGTTTTTTCTAATCAGGTTTGATCGATTAGTTGGTTGGCAATGGTTTGGCCTAGGGTTAGGCTTATTTTAGGAAGGATTCGATGAGTAATGGGTGGGAAGAACCCTAACATGTTGGAAAAATGGTGTGGTGGGAGGTTAGGGGAGGTTTTGAATTGTTTGCTTGTTAAGGAGGCTAGTTCTAGGGCTAGGATAAGTCCTGCAATAGTAACAATAAGGGCGGCTAATTTAAGCAAGGGGGGTATAGATAGCACAGGAGTTTTTATTGGAAGAATGTTTGATGTAATTAAGAGCCCTGCAACGACACTCCCTCAGGCTAGGCGCTTAATTGGGTTAACTACTGCGTAGTTGTTTTCATTGATTGGTGAGAGAGGTTTAAAGCGAGGGTGGCCCATAGAGACAAAGAATGTTAAGCGGAGGCTATAAATAGCTGTAAAGGTGGTGGCAATGAGGGTGAGAGTCAGGGCCCAGGCATTTAAGTGTGAGGTATTCATGCTTTCAATGATTGCATCTTTAGAAAAAAAGCCTGCAAGAAATGGTGTTCCTGTGAGGGCTAGGTTGCCAAGGGTAAGGCATGAGGATGTTAGGGGTACAAGGTGATGTATTCCTCCCATTTTGCGGATGTCCTGCTCGTTATCTAGACTGTGGATAATAGAGCCTGAACATAGGAATAATATTGCTTTGAAGAAAGCGTGGGTGCAAATATGAAGGAAGGCTAGTTGAGGTTGGTTGAGGCCAATTGTTACTATTATTAGGCCCAGTTGGCTAGATGTAGAGAAGGCAACAATTTTTTTGATGTCATTTTGAGTTAGAGCACAGGTTGCTGTGAAAAGGGTTGTTAATGCTCCTAAGCATAGGCATGTTGTTAATGCGGTTTGGTTGTTCTCTATAAGGGGGCTTATTCGTACGAGTAGGAAGATGCCAGCAACAACTATTGTGCTTGAGTGGAGTAGGGCGGAAACCGGCGTAGGGCCTTCTATGGCAGATGGTAGCCATGGGTGAAGCCCAAATTGGGCTGATTTACCAGTAGCAGCTAGGATAAGGCCCAGGAGGGGAAGGGTCAAGTCCATGTTGTGAGCAGCTATGGTTACCTGTTGTATTTCTCATGAATTAAGGTTAGTTGCTATTCAGGCCATAGCGAAAATTAATCCAATATCCCCAATTCGGTTGTAAAGAACAGCTTGAAGAGCAGCTGTGTTGGCGCATGCCCGGCCATGTCATCAGCCAATTAGGAGGAAGGATATAATACCGACCCCTTCCCACCCAATAAAAAGCTGAAATATGTTGCTTGCAGTGACTAGGGTAATCATAGCAATGAGAAAGATGAGTAGATATTTAAAGAATCGGCCCACATTTGGGTCTGTATGTATGTACCAGGATGCAAATTCTAGAATGGACCAGGTGACATAAAGGGCAATGGGTGTAAAGATGATAGCATAAAAGTCAAATTTAAATCCCAGGTTTACATCAAAGGTTAAGGTGTTTGTCCAGGTTCAGCTTATGACGATAAGTTCCAACCCTTCGTTAAGGAACAGGAAGAGGGGGAGGAGGCTAATAAAGAAGGCAAGTTTTACCGCTGTCTTAATTTGTATTAGGGCCCAGTCTGAGGATTTGAGGCGGGGATTGAGCGTTATTATAAGAGGGTAAAATAGGAGCGCCAGGATAAGAGCAAGGCTTGAGGTTATCACCAAGGAAGAGGAGTTCACAGCTGCTACTTGGATTTGCACCAAGAATTTTTGGTTCCTAAGACCAATGGATGAGCTGTTATCCTTTAACAGCGGGCAAGTGAGCCTTGGATTCCAACCAAGGGGACGAAAATTAGCAGTTTTCGTTGCTGCATGCCTCTCTTGGTGGACAAGGAGATTTGAACTCCTATTTTTAGAATCACAATCTAATGTTTTTTTTAAAAACTATGTCTACATGCAGCCCACCCCCATATAAGTTCAGGCTTAAGAATTAGTAGGATGAGAGGGAGGAGGTGAAGGGTCATTAAGAGGTGTTCTCGGGTATGGGAGGGGTCTAATGCCATTATGTGCGGGGGAGTGGGGCCTCGTTGTGTTGTTAAGAACATGTAGAGAGAATAGCCAGCAGTAATAAGTGTGCCTGTGCCTGTTATAGCAAGGGTTCACCAGGACCAGTTGAATAGCGAGGTAATAATTATGAGTTCGCCTATAAGATTAGGCAGAGGTGGTAAAGCAAGGTTTGCGAGACTAGCAATAAATCATCAAGTAGTCATAAGGGGAAGAGTAATTTGTAGGCCTCGAGCAAGAATTATTGTGCGGCTATGGGTCCGTTCATAGTTAGTGTTAGCCAAGCAAAATAAAGCTGAGGAGGTAAGACCGTGGGCAATTATAAGCACCAGGGCTCCTGTAGCACCCCATGGTGTTTGAATAAGAATGGCGCTTGCTACAAGAGCTATGTGGCTGACCGATGAGTATGCAATTAGCGACTTTAGGTCAGTTTGGCGCAAGCAGATTGAGCTGGTTATTAATACTCCTCAGAGGGCCAGAATAATAAAAGGGTAATTAAGTTCTTTAGTTAGAGGCTCGAGGATCGTTAGTACTCGTATCATGCCGTAGCCCCCCAATTTTAGTAGGACAGCGGCGAGAATCATTGAACCAGCGATTGGCGCCTCAACATGTGCTTTCGGAAGTCAGAGGTGGACTCCATAGAGAGGCATTTTAACCAGGAATGCCACTAGACAACTTGCCCAAAGTAGTTTGTGTGCATGGTTGCTTAGTTCAAGGGATAGAGGCTTTAAGTACTGGAGGGTAAGAAGCGACAGAGTTCCAGAGGAGTGTTGAAGGAAGATAAGGGCAATTAATAGGGGCAGAGAGCTTGCTAGTGTGTAGAACAGGAAGTAGGTGCCCGCATTAAGACGTTCCGCTTGGCTCCCCCATCGTGTAATAAGGAGGAGTGTGGGAATAAGAGTCGCCTCAAATATCACATAAAATAGAATTATTTCTGTGGCGCTGAATGCTAGGATAAGGAAGGTTTGTAGGAGTGCAAGAAGTACAATAAATGCGCGTTGTCGTCCGCCCGGTTCTGATGATATATGGTTTTGGCTTGCTAGGATTATTAAAGGAAGAAGCCAGCAGGTTAGTGAAAGAAGAGGTGCTGAGAGGGCGTCAGTAGCCATGATGGGTGTTAAGAATGATCAGCCGGTGTCCGTTGAGTTTTTTAGTCAGATGAGGCTAGCTAGAGAAATGAGTAGGCTGTGTAGTAATGTTGTGGGCCATAGTCATTTAAGGGGCGTTAAGCAGGTTATAGGGGTCAGTATGAGGGTGGGGATGAGGATTTTTAGCATTGTAGAAGATTAAGGTTTTGAAGTTGGTTAGTACCATGAGTTCGTGCTGTTGCTACTAATAAGGCAAGACCCACGCCTGCTTCACAGGCTGAGAATGCTAGAATAAGTATCGGAAGAGAGGAGGAATTAGTTGAGTTGAGTTGAAGTGACCATAGGGAGAAGGCAATATATAAGGAGAGCATTATTCCCTCAAGGCAAAGGAGGGCGGATAGAAGGTGGCTCCGGTTAAATGCTAGTCCTGATAGTCCAAGGGTAAAGGCGGAGGAAATAGCAAAGTAGGTTGGGGTCACAAGGCGGGTGTGGACTTGAACCATAATCTTTTGAGTCGAAATCAAATATTTTTATTAAACTAGCCGCCTATTCTGCTCATTCAAGCCCCCCTTGCGTCCACTCATAAATTAGCCCAGTGGTTAGGAGGGTTAGAATAGCTGATGTTCAGAAAAATGTTAGAGTGGGTGAAGGGAGCTGGTCACTTCATGGGAGTGGGAGGAGAAGGGCAATTTCTAAGTCAAAAAGAAGAAATAGAATAGCAACGAGAAAAAATCGAATGGAAAATGGTAATCGAGCAGATCCTAAAGGGTCAAAGCCACATTCGTAGGGGGAGAGTTTCTCATAGTCCGGTTTTACCTGAGGAAGTCAGAAGGAGACCACAATCAATGCAGTTGAAAGTCCAGCAGTAATAAGGATGGTTATCAAGGTCAAATTCACTACCTCCCCTTGGACTTTAACCAAGACTAAATGATTGGAAGTCATTTGTACTAATTTAGTACTAGAGAGGTTATGAGCCTCATCAGTAAATCGAGACATATAGGAACAGTCACACGACGTCGACAAAGTGTCAGTATCAGGCAGCGGCTTCAAACCCAAAGTGATGGCCTGATGTAAAGTGGTGTGCGATCTGACGCATAAGACAGATGGCAAGGAAGGAGGAGCCAATAATTACGTGAAGGCCGTGGAAGCCCGTTGCCACGAAGAATGTGGAGCCGTATACGCCGTCAGCGATGGTAAAGGGTGCTTCGTGGTATTCTATAGCTTGGAGAAGGGTGAAGTAAAAGCCTAAGAGAATTGTTAGCATCAGTGATTGAATAGCTTGTTTTCGTTTACCCTCTATGATGCTGTGATGGGCCCAGGTGACTGTCACTCCGGATGCAAGAAGAACAGCTGTGTTTAGTAGCGGAACTTCAAATGGGTCAAGTGGAGTAATGCCTGTGGGAGGTCAGGAGCCTCCAAGTTCTGGGGTGGGAGCGAGGCTAGAGTGAAAAAATGCTCAGAAAAAGCCAAGGAAGAAGAATACTTCTGAAGTAATAAAGAGAATTATGCCAAAGCGAAGACCTTTCTGAACAGGAGGGGTGTGGTGGCCTTGGTAGGTTCCTTCACGAACGATATCTCGTCATCATTGGTACATGGTAAGGAGTAGAAGGGCCGAGCCAATAAGTATGAGTGTGGTAGTGTGGAAGTGGAATCAGATTGCTAGTCCTGAAGTTATTAGCAAGGCAGCAATTGCTCCTGTTAAAGGCCACGGACTAGGGTCAACTATATGAAATGCGTGTGTTTGGTGGGCCATTAGATATTCTCTTGAAGGTAGAGGCTAACAAGAAGAATGAAAACGTATGCCTGAATCATGGCTACGGCGATTTCGAGGAGGGTGAGGAGCAACAATAGTGTTGCTGTTATTACCCCCACAAGGGGTATTAGGGGCAGGAGAACTATAGTGGCAGTGCTAATGAGTTGAATCAGTAGGTGACCTGCAGTAAGATTGGCTGTTAGTCGGACTCCTAGTGCTAGCGGACGAATAATTAAGCTAATTGTCTCAATAATAATTAGAATCGGGATTAAAGGGATGGGGGTCCCTTCAGGGAGGAGGTGTCCTAGGGAGATTGTGGGTTGATTCCGTAGGCCAATAATTACCGTCCCAAGTCATAGGGGAATTGCAATTCCCATATTAAGGGATAATTGAGTGGTAGGGGTGAAAGTGTAGGGGAGCAGGCCGAGTAAATTAAAAGTGGCCAGGTAGATTATTAGGGCAGTAAATAAAAGGGCCCATTTGTGTCCTTCTTGGTTGATTGGGAGGAAAAGCTGGCGTATAAATTGAGCTATTGCCCAGTTTTGTAAAGTTATAAGTCGATTATTAACTCAGCGTGTGGAGGGGTTTGGAAAGAGTGCTCATGGAAGAATTATAGACAGGGCTATTAGAGGAATGCCTAGGAACGATGGGCTAATAAACTGGTCAAAGAAGTTTAATGCCAAGGTCAAGTTCAGGACTCTAAGTCTAGGGTTTTTTTATTTTGAAGGGATGGTTCAGTAGGAAATTGGTGGGCTAATACTTTAGCAGTAAGGATTGTAAGAAATGTCACCCACGAGAAAATAAAAGTAAGTAATCAGGGCGTGGGGTTAAGTTGAGGCATGTTTCACTAGAGGTGGGTGGGAGCCACCATTCTTCAGCTTAAAAGGCTGACGCTGATTCCCGGTTTAGCTTCCTAGTGAGGCATCTTCAAGTATTAGTGAAGATCAGTTTTCAAAGTGTTCTAGTGGGACTGCTTCAACCACAATCGGTATGAAGCTATGATTAGCCCCGCAGATTTCTGAGCATTGTCCGTAGAATACTCCGGGGTGGGACGGAATAAAGGCCGATTGGTTTAGGCGACCGGGCACTGCGTCTATTTTTATCCCAAGTGCTGGTACTGCTCATGAATGAAGGACATCTTCAGCGGAAATTAGAATTCGAATAGGAGACTCGGCTGGGATTACCATTCGGTGGTCTGTTTCAAGAAGGCGGAATTGTCCAGGGCTAAGGTCGTGGGTGGGAACCATATATGAATCAAATCCTAAGTCCTCATAGTCTGTATATTCATAACTTCAGTATCATTGATGACCCACGGCTTTAATTGTAAGATGGGGTTCATTGATTTCATCTATAAGGTAGAGGATTCGGAGCGAGGGTAGAGCAATAAGAATAAGAATGATCGCTGGAAGAATTGTTCAAATAATTTCGATCTCCTGTGAGTCCAGAATAAATTTATTAGTTAGTTTGGTCGATACTATGGCAATAATAATATAGAGCACAAAAGTGCTAATTAGGAAGACGATTATTAAGGCATGATCGTGGAAGTGAAGGAGCTCTTCTATAACTGGGGAGGCTGCGTCTTGGAAACCTAGTTGTGTGGGGTATGCCATAATTACATAAGGTGCGCCGGGGTTTAACCTGCAACTATGCCTTGACAAGGCATTATAATTTCAATTTTACTAGCATCTCTTAAGAAAGTGGCAGAGTGGTTTTGTGGTTGGCTTGAAACCAGCCTACGGGGGTTCGATTCCTCCCTTTCTCGGCTAGGTTACTAAGGTTGTTTGGGTTTGGACAAATGCCGGCTCCTCGAATGTATGGTAAGGAGGGGGGCAGCCATGGAGTCATTCTACATTCGTAGAAGTTAGTTCAACTGAGAGGACTTCTCGTTTAGCAGCAAATGCTTCTCAGATAATAAAGAGAAGTATAATGACTGCAACTAGGGAGATAAGTGAGCCGATTGAAGACACTGTATTTCATAGGGTGTATGCATCGGGGTAGTCAGAATATCGGCGAGGCATCCCTGCAAGTCCAAGAAAGTGTTGTGGGAAGAAGGTTAAATTTACCCCAATAAACATAATTCCGAAGTGGATTTTTGTTCATACGTTATGGAGTGTATAGCCTGAGAATAGGGGGAATCAGTGTACAAAGGCCCCTATGATTGCAAAGACAGCACCCATTGAGAGGACGTAGTGGAAATGAGCAACTACGTAGTACGTATCATGAAGCACAATATCCAGGGATGAGTTGGCAAGAACAATTCCTGTGAGCCCACCAACAGTAAATAAGAAGATGAACCCCAGGGCTCAGAGAAGGGGGGTGTCCCATTTAATAGAGCCCCCATGCAGTGTTGCAAGTCAGCTGAATACTTTTACACCAGTCGGAATAGCGATGATTATTGTAGCGGACGTGAAGTACGCTCGTGTGTCGACATCCATGCCAACTGTGAACATGTGATGAGCTCAAACAATGAAGCCTAGTAGGCCGATAGCCATCATTGCTCACACCATTCCCATATATCCGAAGGGTTCTTTTTTACCAGAGTAGTAGGCGACAATGTGGGAGATTATGCCAAACCCTGGCAGAATAAGGATGTAGACTTCCGGATGTCCAAAGAACCAGAAAAGGTGTTGATAGAGGATGGGGTCCCCTCCACCGGCTGGGTCAAAGAATGTAGTATTTAAGTTACGATCTGTCAGAAGCATAGTGATGCCTGCGGCAAGGACTGGGAGGGATAAAAGGAGAAGGACCGCAGTAATAAGAACTGCCCATACAAACAGAGGGGTTTGGTACTGAGAGACGGCAGGGGGTTTTATGTTAATAATAGTTGTAATAAAATTAATGGCCCCAAGGATTGAAGAAATACCTGCTAAGTGTAAGGAAAAGATAGTGAGGTCAACTGATGCCCCAGCGTGAGCCAAGTTACTTGCCAGTGGGGGGTAAACTGTTCAACCTGTCCCGGCCCCAGCTTCTACGCCCGAGGAGGCGAGGAGAAGGAGGAACGAGGGGGGAAGAAGTCAGAAGCTCATGTTGTTTATTCGAGGGAATGCTATGTCAGGAGCACCAATTATTAGTGGGATTAGTCAGTTGCCGAATCCGCCAATTATGATTGGTATTACTATAAAGAAGATTATGACAAATGCATGGGCTGTCACAATGACATTATAGGTCTGGTCGTCTCCTAGTAGAGCCCCTGGCTGATTTAGCTCGGCTCGAATAAGAAGACTAAGGGCTGTACCAACCATTCCAGCTCAAGCACCAAACACTAAATAAAGGGTGCCGATATCTTTATGATTAGTAGAGAAAAGTCAACGTGTAATTATCACAGGTAAGATGGCTGAGTTTTAAGCAGTGGGTTGTAGCCCCATAGACAGAGGTTCGATTCCTCTTCTTACCAAGCTCTGAGGTGTAGGCACGTCGGATTGCAAATCCGAAGGAGCAGGCTAGTCGTCTGCCGGGGCTTTCCCCGCCTATTTTTTTTCTGTATAGGCGGGGAAGTATAGGTAGAAGCTCGGTGGTTTGAGCGCTTAGCTGTTAACTAAGAGTTTGCAGGATCGAGGCCTGCTTGCCTAGAAAGGCTTTAGCTTAATAAAAGCGCATGCTTTGCACGTATGTGATGTGAGTTAGTGTCTTGCAGGCCTTACAGAAACTAGAGGATTTTAACCTCTGCTTAAGGCTTTGAAGGCCTTTGGTCTAGTTTAACCTAAGTCTCTCCGTGCTAGCGATATATAGCTGCCAATGGGATCTTTAAGGTCTATTAAAGACTTGATTATGTTAGCCAGTAAAATAAGAAATTACTGCATAGATGAGCGGAAAGAGTGGTATGGCCATGATTGTGGATGAGATAAGAAATGAGATGATGACGGATCATTTAGTTGAAATTTTTCGTCAGATTGCTGGCGCAGAGGCAGGGAGCGGGAAAGTAGTTATCGCTATTACGTAAATTAGGCGTAGGTAGAAGTAAATAGCTAGTAATGCAGATATGGCAATTATGATTGCCAGCAGGATGAATTCCTGCTGCATTAGTTCTTTGAGGATTAGGAGTTTTGGCATAAACCCTATTAGGGGAGGGAGGCCTGCGAGGGAAAGGAATAGGAGTGGGGTGGCAATAGTAAAAATTACTGGGTTGGATGCTGAGGATGCAAGTATTTTAGTGGTTACTGTTTTGTTTATGTTGAAGACTATAAACAGTGCAGTAGTCATCACTAGGTATACTGCTAGTATAAGCAGGGTCAGAGCTGTAGAGAATTGAACAACAATGGCTATTCAACCGAGATGTCCGATTGACGAATAGGCTAGTACTTTGCGAAGTTGAGTTTGGTTTAGGCCACCTCACCCTCCTACTAGGATTGAAACTAGTCCAATGAAAATAATTAGGAAGGAGTCAATTAATGAAATTTGGACAAGGAGGGCGAATGGTGCTAGTTTTTGTCAGGTGGAGATGATTAGACCAGTTGAAAGGTCGAGGCCTTGGAGCACTTCGGGGAGTCATCCGTGTAGGGGGGCAAGACCAAGTTTGAGTGCTAGCGATAGAATGACAATTGATGTTAATAGGGGGTGGGTTAGTTCAGTAATATTTCATTGGCCTGTGAATCAGGCGTTAGAGAGGGTTGCAAATAGGAGCGTGGCGGTGGCAGCTGCTTGAATAAGAAAGTATTTGGTTGTTGCTTCAACGGCTCGGGGGTGATTCTGCTTTGCTAGCAGGGGGATGATAGAAAGTGTACTAATTTCAAGGCCTATTCATGCCATAAGTCAATGAGAGCTTAAGAAAGTAAGTGTAGTCCCTAGTCCTAAAGATATGAGTAAAAGCGAAAAAATATATGGGTTCAGTGACATTAGTTCAGGAGGGACTTTAACCAACATAACCGGGGTATGGGCCCGGGAGCTTGACTTAGCTTACTGGACTAGCTAAAATATAAATGACTGTCAGTGAATTAGAAGATAGTGTAGTGGAAGCACCGGGGGTTTTGATCTCCCTAGATGAGGTTCGAGTCCTCATTTTCTAAAATGTAAATTAAGGAGTTGGAGGGGCTCTAACCCTCATGATTCACTCTATCAAAGTGGTCCTTTAAATTCAGGCACAACTCCGTGGTTATAGTTGGGGGGGAAGTCCGATAAAGGCAATAGGTGAGGCAAGGTGTCAGATTACTAATGCTAGGGTGAGGGGAAGGAAGTTTTTTCAGATAAGGTGTATAAGTTGGTCATATCGGAATCGGGGGTAGGAGGCTCGGACTCAGAGGAAAATAGTGGAGAGTAATGCTGCTTTTATTATTAGATTAAGTGTTATCATTTCTGGTGCTATGGGGATGTGGGTTGCACCTAAGAAAAGAGCGGCGGAGAGGGTATTTATTATGAGAATGTTGGAGTACTCTGCGAGGAAAAGGAGGGCAAATGGTCCTCCTGCATATTCTACGTTAAACCCTGACACTAATTCTGATTCCCCTTCGGTTAGGTCAAACGGGGCCCGGTTGGTTTCTGCTAGTGTGGAGATGTACCATATTGCAGCAAGGGGTCAGGCAGGCAGGATTAGTCAAGTACTTTCTTGGGCGGTGTTAAAAACCTGGAGTGTAAATCCTCCGGAAAATATAATAGCACTTAAGAGGATGAGTCCAAGACTGACTTCGTAGGAGATAGTTTGTGCTACAGCACGAAGGGCCCCTATAAGAGCGTATTTTGAGTTTGATGCCCAACCTGAGCCAAGAATAGAATAAACAGCCAGGCTTGAGAGGGCTAGGATAAATAGAATGGCCAGGTTTAAGTCTAAAACTGGGTAGGGAATTGGCATTGGTATTCATAATATGAGGGCGATGGTGAGTGCTAGAACAGGGGAGATCGAAAATAAGAGTGGGGATGCTGTTGATGGTCGGATGGGTTCTTTAATAAAGAGTTTAATGCCATCGGCAATAGGTTGAAGGAGGCCATAGGGGCCAACTACATTAGGGCCTTTGCGTAGTTGCATGTAGCTAAGAACCTTCCGTTCTAATAAGGTGAGAAATGCAACAGCAAGGAGGACGGGAATAATAAGGCTGAGCGGGTTAATGATGTAGGATATAAGTATTAGCGAAATTATTGGGGGGAGGATTTGAACCCCCGTACAAAGAGCTTAGGTCTTTTGCATTAGCCGAACTCTGCCACCCCAGTGTACTCTTTTCTCAGGTAAAGTGTTATGTCCCTTTTGTTTGTTTTAGTTGTTTTCAATAAGTAAGGGTAGGGCGTACTTTAAGAATTGGCCTTTTCTTCATGGTCCTTTCGTACTGGGGAAGAATCATATCATAGATAGAAACTGACCTGGATTACTCCGGTCTGAACTCAGATCACGTAGGACTTTAATCGTTGAACAAACGAACCCTTAATAGCGGCTGCACCATTAGGATGTCCTGATCCAACATCGAGGTCGTAAACCCCCTTGTCGATATGGGCTCTAAAAGGGGATTGCGCTGTTATCCCTAGGGTAACTCGGTCCGTTGATCGGCCTTGCCGGATCTTATTAGGTCAGAGTGTTCTGAGTATTAGAGCGGGAGCTCTTAGTTTTATTAGACTTTGGTTAAAAGATGATGTAGGTCTCCAGTCCACGTGGGGGGTTCTTATTCCCCATGGTCGCCCCAACCAAAGGTATTAAGACAGGGGCCGTTAAGTTTAGTCCTTTAATGGGTGCTTAACACAGTCTGCTTAATATCTAAAGCTCCATAGGGTCTTCTCGTCTTATGTTAGTATCCCCGCTTCTGCACGGGGAGATCAATTTCATTGACTTGAAAGAGGAGACAGTTAAGCCTTCGTGATGCCATTCATACTGGTCCCCATTTAAAGGACAAGTGATTGCGCTACCTTCGCGCGGTTAAAATACTGCGGCCGTTGAACATATAGTCACTGGGCAGGTGGGACCTCTTATTTGTTGCTTACAAGAGGCGATGTTTTTGGTAAACAGGCGAGGCTAAATGTTTGCCGAGTTCCTTCTCTTTCTGTTTGTCTTTCCCTAGTTGCACACCAGTGTGGGGTCAACGGAATGAGGTTGGATGTTCTTCTTGTTATTAGGTTAAAGTTATCTAGTGCCCTCTGTTGATTGGGGTCGTTAAGTTTCGGTGGTTGGTCCGTACCGATTTACACGTGTGCGGGGAGAGGGGCGGAAGCCCTCTTATTACTCATATTAGCATGGTCTCTCCCATGGTTGCATGGGAAGGCCTGATAGTGCGGAGGGGTTAAGATTATAATGTCGGAATAATTAGGTTGGGTTGATGTTTAAGCTTTAACGCTTTTTATAGGGGTGGCTGCTTTTAGGCCCACAAAAACACCCTACCTTTAGGGTTGTTATGATCTTTACCCAGTCTGAAAAGTTGTGTCTTAGGTCAAAGGAGCTGTACCTCCTTTGACTAACTCTATGGGTTTCTTGTTGTCCGCTTCATAGTACGTGAATTGTAAGATGCTTAGTGAGTAAAGAAGCCCAAAGGCTGAACTCCTATCCATTTTTCAGGCAACCAGCTATAACTAGATTCGATAGGTCTGTCACTCCTACTCGAAGTTCTTCCCACTCTTTTGCCACAGAGACGGGTTTGCCCTGTAAGTCAGGCTGCCTTGGAGTAGCTCATCTAGTTTCGGGGGGTCAAACTAAAATTCTCTTTGCTTGGGTTTTACTGGCTAAATCATGATGCAAAAGGTACGAGTGTTAATCTCTGCTTTTTTGTGCTTTACTGGGTTATTTCATTTCTTTTTCAGCGTTCCCTTGCGGTACTTTGTCTATGGCTTCAATTGTTCCTTTTCTGTCTCCCGTACTAGGGGGGAAAAATGTTTTGTTCTTATAGTAGTAGTGGTATTTATGGTTACATAAATTTTTCAGGTTAAGTTTTTGGGGGGTGAGCTAGCTAATGGGCTTCAGTCTAATCCGATTTGCACGGATGTCTTCTCAGTGTAAGGGAGGGGCTTTGAGTCTTTTAAGCTATAGCCTGATTATTCCAAGCGCACCTTCCGGTACGCTTACCATGTTACGACTTGTCTCTCCTCAGCATTATTTAGCTTTTTAGATAATAAGATGGGGTAGGGGCTTGGAGAGAGTGACGGGCGGTATGTGCGCGCTTCAGAGCCGGGTTCAGCGGAACACTCTATTTTCCGCTTACTTCTAAATCCTCCTTCTGTGTGTAAGTTTCATTACACCATCCGTATTCTCTGAAATAGAGAATGTAGCCCATCTCCAGCCCCCTTCGTAAGCTACACCTCGACCTGACGTCTTGGGCTGTGCCAATTTCGCTTACTACGGGCTCTTCACAGAGTAAACTTACGACGGTGGTATATAGGCTGATATAAGTGCAAGAAGGGGTGAGGTTGAACGGGGATTATCGGTTCTAGGACAGGCTCCTCTAGGTGGATCTAAAGCACCGCCAAGTCCTTTGAGTTTTAAGCTAGTGCTCGTAGTACCCCGGCGGATAACAGATGTACTGTGTTATCTATTTTTAGGACCAGGCATAGTGGGGTATCTAATCCCAGTTTGTTTCCTGGCTTTCGTGGAGTCAGTTATTATAAAGCTACTTTCGTAATTGGGCTTCTCACCTTCGCAAATACACGTATGACAGCCTAGAAGGCGTTCGGCTTTACTGGATATTTAATTACCTAACCACGCTTTACGCCGATGTCTAACAACTTGGGCCTATTCGTATAACCGCGGTGGCTGGCACGAATTTTACCGGCCCTCTTAACCATAACTAAGTCAAGCTTTCACTTATTGCTTAATGTTTATCACTGCTGAATTTCCCTTGGGGGTGTGGCTGAGCAAGGTGTTATGGGCTATAAATATATGTGCCTGATACCGGCTCCTTGTCCTCATTCAGGGGACTGTTAGGGCATTCTCACGGGAGTGCGGATACTTGCATGTGTAAATTTGGTTAGAGCTGTTAGTAAGGCCAGGACCAAACCTTTGTGCTCTCGGAGCTTTTTAAGGCTCATCTTAACATCTTCAGAGTTACGCTTTAAATTAAGCTACGTTAGC